TCATCTGTTCCTTTACCCAAGAAAAAGTATTTCTATTTTTCATGTCCAATCATAGATCTCGGAATTTCTACAATAAATTAGATAGGGAACTAGTCAAGTTCCCTATGCACGAGTCTGTCATTGTACTGGAATAGTTGTACTGGAATATAGGACGAATACCTTGAACCGGTAGAAATAAAATATAAAGAATTAAGTAAGATTCAAAATGCTTTCTTTATAAAGGAAGAAAGATTCTGATTTATTTGATTGATATCAGGAGATCAAATGAGTTCTTCATTCATTCATTGAATGATAAATGACTACAAGCGAAGGAGATACACGATTTAAATAAAGGAAAATCCAATATTTCACAATTGTATCTAGAATAACTGGAAAGGTGGAAACAAGACCAGATATAATTTGATCGTTATGAGCCAATCCAAAATCGTTGTAGAACGAACCAATTATTAGTTCCCAACCATGAGTCGAGTGAAATCCAATCCATAAATCAGTAACTAAAAGAATCAAAAAAGCTTTTATTGTGTCACTTAAGTTATAGAGGAATTCCTGAACCCAAGAATTAAGAATGACAAGTTCCTCATTACCCAAAATAAAATAACCACTTAGAATAGCGAAAGAGATTATATTTGTCGAGAAATGCAAAATGATATGGAGATGATATTCATTGTGTGCTTTGACCAATTGTATCGTTTCCTTGTGTATTCCTATACGAAGTTTTTGTATATGTGTCTCCGGGTACTCCTTTATCATTTCGTCCAACAGAAAGAGTTCTTCTAATTCTATGAATCTTTCTAGAACGTTTTTCTCTTGAATGATATTCAAGAGAGTTTCGGATTGCCCGGTATTCCACCAATTAGTAACCCAAAGTTCCAGACATTTATTAAATGAGAGAGAGACCCACCAGGGCAAAAATACTATAGATACAAGATATGGGAAAGAAGGCAATGCTTTCTTTTTTTTCATTTTTTATCTGTGAATTGAATTGTTAATGAACCTGCTTCATTCGTTGACTCTATATGATATTTCTCTGAAGCACGAGTTCTATAACAAGGTATTGAACCTATGGGTCTATTCATTCCAATTTTTGTGTAAAAATTGAGTTTAGTTCTTGGATCTAGAAGGAATATAAAAATGGGATAAGGGTCCGTCCTTTTCGGATAAAAATGCAAAATCTATATTATTCCCAGATATCTCAATTGGGCAAATTCGAAGCAATTTCATCCTCATTTGTTCCTTTCTATGAATACTCGAAAACCCACTTAAAATAACGAATCATATTTCGAAACGAAAACCTCCCTCAGTTAATTATTTCGAAATGTTTCACCGTCTAGCCACAACCAAGGAAAAAAGGTATCATCAAAATTTTGGGCTTAAAAAGATGAGATGAATTACGTCTTACGAAATACATGTTCGGATATATTTGATGAATCCCTACTTATTAGATTATCCTTGTTTCTAGTAGAAATTTTCTAGTAGAAAAGAATTGAGTTGGGATCCATACGCATACGAAATACTTTTGGTATACAAATGGTATACTAAAATTTCTTCTTTTCTTAATTATAGTATAGTTTATTATAGTTATTCCATATATGCCCTCCTGCTTTTTTGTTTTATTCTATGGGAGTCGCCACGACAAAGGAAGGAGGAAATAGAATAATCTAACATGTTTTGTTCGAATGAACATTCGAAAAAGACTTCAATTGTATTAAAAAAGGAATTAGCAAGTTCCTTCCCCCATGCCGAGAAAACATTTATTCTTTATTGTGTTCAATTCATTTCAAAATACTTCAATTGGTACGCGCAAGAAAAAGGCCAATTCGGCAGCTTTTTGTTCAATTTCTCGTGGAGTAAAATTCTCATCAGTACGAGTCAAGGGAATGGCCCCTTGACCTCTGATTTCCATATAAAGGACACGACGAGGATAAAGACCCTCTTTAACCTCAATTCTGATTGATTGGATATCTCTCATAAGGAAGCGAAGGAAGATGCGACGATTTATTCCAGGAAATCCCCAACGAAAAATGCACACAATTCCTTCTTTTCTATCGAATCGGTCATAACCACTACCTACATTCCACAAAATTGTGCACCACAAATAGGAGCTAACGAATAGACCTGCGATCCCGTAAAAAGACATCACGATTCCTTGTGGAAAAAAAAGAATTTGCTGAGATGGAAATACGGATATCAGATTCCTACCAAGATAACTGGAAGTTCCAACCGCTAAGAATCCTAGTGAACCTAAAAAAAGGATACAGGCCCAGCAAAAATTACTTGTTTTTCGAGACCCCCTTATAAGTTCTATCCATATATGTTCTGATCGCCAATTCATACTATACTAGATCCAGTTGTATTCGATTGGAATTGAGAGAATAACCCAAATTTGACTTTACCTTTCTTGATCCCGAAGTAACTTTCATCAACTAGCACTATTCTGATGTGGAGTAATTGGTTAGATACATTGACTTTCTATTAAAAATATTTACTGATCCGTTTTTAACCAGCTATGCCCTGCATATATATACATGCATTTATGCAGATATCATGTATCCGCATGCATAACAGTTCTTTCATTTGTGTGTGGAAAGAGCCACATATCGTACCATATTGCACTAAATAAATATCTGTATTATGATACAGTGTTGAAATAAATTGATAAGATTTGGTCCCATTGGATCTAGACAATCTTATTTTTTTGGACATGAAGAGATAAAGAAGCCATTGCAATTGCCGGAAATACTAGGCCCACTAAAGGCACAAAAATAGAGGGTAAGTTGAGATCTGTCATAGAATGGATGCCTCGATTTAATATTTGTATCTATATATTTGTATCTATTAGAAAGATATCTTATGATATGATAAGTATATCTATTATAAGTAATATTAAGTAATATTGACTATTGTATTTTATATAATATTATTTTTGAATAATAATATTCAAAAATAATATTATACTACTAAGTATATATAAACAATTAAGTATATATAAATATATAATTTATAATAAATATAAAATTTCTAAATAATATTATTTAAAATATTATTATTTAGAAATTTAAAATATTAATAAAATCAAAAAAAAAAAGGATAGATAATAAGTGCAAAAATGTAGAACTAAATTAAGTGTGCCTATTTATCTTTCTACACGAATATAGATAGGATAATCTTCTTTTACAAATTTTATTATTCTTCTTTTCTTCTCCCATCCTTATGTTCTTTCTATCTTTCTTTCTAATCTAATAAGGGGTTTCTTATTAAAAAGGAGTTTTCTTATGAAAATTAAGTTCATTATGAATTCGCGACTCTAAATAATACGATCCAACAAACGGGGATTCATAGTAAAAATGCGATAGATATAGAAATTTTTTTATTCCATTTCCATATTTGATATTTCTTTTTATTTTGATATTTTTTTTTTTTTCATTATTGTCTATCTTAATTAATACGTAAGATAGACAGATAAAATTCTTTTTATTTCCCCAAATTGGAATTCCTCGGAAAGAGAAATTCACCTTTTTATTTTATCCTGTTGATAGAGGTTCATAATACCTAATCATGAATAGGGGTAAGATAAAAAATAGATCTGGATCTGGAAGAAAAAAAATTATCTGAAACTTCTGACTCTTACTAGAAAGTGTAACTTATATCACCAAAGAACATTTTTCTTAGTTTTTTTTATTACGATGAACTAAATACTTCTTCGCTACAAATAAAATAACTGAATCTAGTGCTATACTTTAATTTTTGGAATTTTGATTCAAGGGAAAGAAACCATGGAGCTGAAATAACTCACTTAGAACACCTTTTAAAGGATTACGTGGTACGATTGGGTCGAATAAGCCTTTATGGAATAAATACTCAGCCGCTTGTGAACCATCGGGTACTGTCTTATTCAATGTTTGTTCAATTACTCTTTTACCCGCAAATGCAATGTACGCATTAGGTTCAACAATAATGATATCTCCCAACATACCAAAACTGGCTGTTACTCCACCGGTTGTAGGAGATGTAAGGACTGATACATAGAATAACTTTTTAGTGGATTGGTAATCATATGAAGCAGAAGATATTTTAGCCATTTGCATCAAGCTCAAACTTCCTTCGTGCATGCGTGCTCCTCCAGAAGCACACACAATAATGACAGGTAGAGATCGATTAGTAGCATACTCAATCAAACGAGTGATTTTCTCACCTACTACAGATCCCATACTACCTCCCATGAACTGAAAATCCATAACCCCAATTGCTACGGTAATACCGTTTAGTTGACCTATGCCTGTTTGAACAGCTTCAGTTAAACCTGTCTTTCTTTGATAAGAATCGATACGATCTTTATAAGGTTCCTCTTCTGAATGAAATTGAATGGGGTCCATAGAAACCATATCTTCATCCATAGGATCCCAAGTGCCCGAATCAATCGAAAGTTCGATTCTATCTGAACTACTCATTTTCAAATGATATCCACACTGTTCACAAATATTCATTTTTGACCTAAGAAGTTTTTTATAATTTAATCCATAACAATTTTCGCATTGAACCCATAAATGTCTGTATTTTTTATTTATATCGAAATCATTAGATCTTCCTCTTATATTGAAATCACTGCCATTATTACGAGTTCGTATACTAAAACTTCCACTTTCACTACCACTTACATTTTCAGTACAAATGAAACTATAAATATAACTGTCACTGTAATTGTCAGTACCACCTGAAATGGAACTATTAATACTGACTTCAAAACGAAGATAACTATTAATGCAACTATTAATGTGATTAGTCCAACTAGATTGAGTATCATACATGTAATGATAATAGTAGTGATTGTTTCTCTTAGACCCCCTATTCAAAAAACTAGAAAAAAAACCTTCTAATTCACTCAGAAAAGAACTATCATTGTCAATCTCAAAACTACGATTTTCAATATCAAAATATACGGAATAACTGTCACCATTACTATCCCTAACTAAAAAAGTGTCATCAGAGATCAAACTCCAAAT